AATCTTTTTTAGGAAAAGATTGAGCCGAATCGAATAAGGAATGAGTATCTTATACTTCTTAAATATTACTACTCTAATACTATAAGTAAATATATAAGTATAAATATATAAGTATATATTTATACTTATATATTTACTATGCACAGATCTTACCTATATACACAAGATCTAAATACAAGATTAAGGTCGAAGACAAAACAACCCCATATTTCTTTCTTATTTGTATTGTTTATTATTTTATTGTTTATTTTATCGTTGGATCCATAATTAAAATTAAATTAATCCTATGGATTCTTGGTATTATTGGGGATTATTGGTGGATCATTTTATATTGCGTAGCTTCAGACCATAGATTAAGCCAGGGAAGGGCTACTTCTACCCCTCCTGTATATTGTCTTTTTCGTTCCATGTTGCAATACAAATGTATTATTTAATTATATGAGATTGTATGAAAATGAATTCTTTAGTTATAGGAATAAAAAAAGAACGATTTATCCTTGATAATTTGTCCATGACGTGAAAGAACCCTGTCTTTATAGTTATAATTGAGGATAAAGACTATATACATAATAAAAAAATGATTATTCATCGAATGACTATTCATCTATTGTATTCTCGTCAAATAGGGGGTGATAAGACTCTATGGAAAAATGGTGGTTCAATTCGATGTTGTTTAACAAAAAGTTAGAACATAGATGTGGGCTAAGTAAATCAATGGATAATTCTGATGTTATTGGAAATACCAGTGGAAGTGAAGAACCCATTATAAATGATAAGGGGAAAAACACTCCTAGTTGGAGTAATAGTGACAATTATGCTTTCAGTAATGTTGATTATTTATTTGATATCGGGAATATTTGGAGTTTGGTCTCTGATGACACCTTTTTAGTTAGAGATAGTAATGGTGACAATTATTCTGTCTATTTTGATATTGAAAATCAGATTTTTGAGATTGACAATGATAGTTCTTTTATGTTTATGAGTGAACTAGAAAGTTTTTTTTCTAGTTATTTGAATAGTGGGTCCAAGAACTACTATTATCATTACATGTATGATACTCAATCTAGTTGGAATAATCACATTAATAGTTGCATTAATAGTTATATTCATTTTGAAGTTAGTATTAATAGTGATATTTCAGGTTATACCGATTATTACAGTAACAGTTATAATTATAATTATAGTTTCATTTATACTGAAAGTAGTGAAAGTGGGAATTCGAGTATAAAAACTAGTAATAATGACAGCGATCTCAATATAAGAGAAGAGTCTAATGATTTCGATATGAATCAAAGATACAAACATTTATGGGTTCAATGCGAAAATTGTTATGGATTAAATTATAAAAAATTTTTTAAGTCAAAAATGAATATTTGTGAACAGTGTGGATATCATTTGAAAATGAGTAGTTCAGATAGAATCGAACTTTTGATTGATTCGGGCACTTGGGATCCTATGGATGAAGAGATGGTCTCTATGGACCCTATTGAATTTCATTCAGAGGAAGAACCTTATAAAGATCGTATTGATTCTTATCAAAGAAAAACAGGTTTAACTGAAGCTGTTCAAACAGGCATAGGTCAACTAAATGGTATTCTAATAGCAGTTGGGGTTATGGATTTTCAGTTTATGGGAGGTAGTATGGGATCCGTAGTCGGCGAGAAAATCACCCGTTTGATCGAGTATGCTACTAATCGATCTTTACCTGTCATTATTGTGTGTGCTTCTGGGGGAGCACGCATGCAAGAAGGAAGTTTGAGCTTGATGCAAATGGCTAAAATATCTTCTGCTTTATATGATTATCAATCAAATAAAAAGTTATTCTATATATCAATCCTTACATCTCCTACAACTGGTGGAGTAACAGCCAGTTTTGGTATGTTGGGAGATGTCATTATTGCTGAACCAAATGCCTACATTGCATTTGCGGGTAAAAGAGTAATTGAACAAACATTGAATAAAACAGTACCCGATGGTTCACAAGCGGCTGAGTATTCATTCCATAAGGGCTTATTCGACCCAATCGTACCACGTAATCCTTTAAGGGGTGTTCTGAGTGAGTTATTTCAGCTCCACGGTTTCTTTCCTCTGAATAAAAATTCAATATATTAAAGTATAGCACTTGATTCAATTCAATTATTTGTAGCGAACGAGTATTTAGTTCATCGTAAAAAAAAAAAAAAAAAAAATAGAAAGAGAAAGAATAAAAAAGGATGGAAGAAGAAGAATAGGAAAGTTTTTTATATTAAAGTGAATTATCATACATATTTATGTAGAACGATGAATTAGGTACACTTAATTCAGGTCTATATTCCTTGCACTTATTAACTACTTAATATTATTTATATTAGATATACTTATCAGAAGATATCTTTAAAATACAAATATTAAATTGGGGCACCCATTCTATGACAGATCTACCCTCTATTTTTGTACCTTTAGTGGGCCTTGTATTTCCGGCAATTGCAATGGCTTCTTTATCTCTTCATGTCCAAGAAAATAAGATTGTCTAGATTCGATGAGAGCAAATCTCATCAATTTATTTCAACACTGGATCATAATACAAATATTTATTTAGTCTAATATGGTACGATATGTGGCTCTTTCCGAACACAAATGAGAGACTCATATGCATACGGATACACGATATCTACATAAATGCAGATTCTATATGGGTATAGCTGGTTAAAAATGGATCAGCGAATAGTTTTTAAATATAAAGTCAATTTATCTAACTAATTACTCCTAATAGTTCCCGTCAAAATAGTGCTAGTTGATGAGAGTTACTTGGGGGTCAAGAAAAGTAAAGTCAAATTCATTTGGGTTATTCTCTCAATTCCAATCGAATACAACCTTAGTATAGTAAGTATAGTATGAACTGGCGATCAGAGCATATCTGGATAGAACTTATAACGGGGTCTCGAAAAACAAGTAATTTTTTTTTGGCCTGTAGCCTTTTTTTAGGTTCATTAGGGTTCTTAGTGGTTGGAACTTCCAGTTATCTCGGTAGGAATCTTATATCCGTATTTCCATCTCAGCAAATATTTTTTTTTCCGCAAGGGATCATAATGTCTTTTTATGGGATCGCGGGTCTATTTATTAGCTCCTATTTGTGGTGTACAATTGCGTGGAATGTAGGTAGTGGTTATGACCGATTTGATAGAAAAGAAGGAATTGTTTGTATTTTTCGTTGGGGATTTCCTGGAATAAATCGTCGCATTTTCCTTCGTTTCCTTATGAGAGATATACAATCCATCAGAATGGAGGTTAAAGAGGGTCTTTATCCTCGTCGTGTCCTTTATATGGAAATAAGAGGCCAAGGGGCGGTTCCCTTGACTGGCACTGATGAGAATCTTACTCCACGAGAAATTGAACAAAAAGCTGCCGAATTAGCATATTTCTTGCGTGTACCAATCGAAGTATTTTGAAATGAAGAATTAATGTTTTCTCAGTATGAGGTAGGGAACTTGCTAATTCCCTATTTTAATACAATTGAAGTTTCTTCAAAAGACTTATTTGATCAAAACATATTAGATTTTATTTCTCCCTTCTGTTAGCGGGTAAACCCACATGGAATAAAACAAAAGTGGGAGATTTTATATGGAACAACTAAACTCTAATAAAAATCCATTTTTTCTATACCAAAACCCTTTTTTTTATGCGCAGGGAGCCCCCAATTTATAATTTATACTAAATAAAATTTTATATAATTTATACTAATAAAAATAATAAAGTCTAATTAAGTATGCATTCATCAAACATATTCGAACATTTATTTCGTAATACAGAATTCATCTTTTTAGACCCAATATTTCGAATTTATAGGTTACATTATTCCTGGACTGTGGTTAGGCGGTGAAACATTTCGAAATAATTAATTGATCCGAGAAGGCATTTTTTTGTTTCGAAATCCAAATCATATTCGTTACTTCTAGTGGATTTTCGAGTATTCATTGACAGGACCAAAATAACAAATGGAGATGAAATTAGTTGGAATTTACCCAATAGAGATATCTCAATATTTTCTAAATACAAGGACTAAATTTTTACACAAAAATTGGGAATAGATTCATTGGTTCGATACGATACCTTAGTTATAGAATTTGTGTTCAGATAAATATCTGATAAAATCCACGAATGCAGCAGATTTATTAACAATTTACAGATAAAAAATGAAAAAAAAAAAAAAAAAATCATTGACTTCCCTCCCATATCTTGTATCCATAGTATTTTTGCCCTGGTGGGTCTCTCTTTCATTTAATAAAAGTCTGGAACCTTGGGTTATTAATTGGTGGAATACCCGGCAATCTGAAACTTTCTTGAATGATATTCAAGAGAAAAGGATTCTAGAAAAATTTATAGAATTAGAAGAACTATTCCTCTTGGACGAAATGATAAAGGAATACCCTGAAACACAGATACAAAAGCTTCGTATAGGAATACACAAGGAAACGGTACAATTAGTCAAAACACACGATGAGTATAATCTCCATATCATTTTTAATTTATCGACAAATATAATCTGTTTCGCTATTCTAAGTGGTTATTGTATTCTGGGTAATGAAGAACTTGTTATTCTTAATTCTTGGGTTCAGGAATTCCTGTATAACTTGAGTGACACAATAAAAGCTTTTTCAATTCTTTTAGTTACTGATTTATGGATCGGATTTCATTCAACCCATGGTTGGGAACTTATGATTGGTTCGGTCTACAACGATTTTGGATTGGCTCATAACGATAAAATTATATCCGGTCTTGTTTCCACTTTTCCAGTTATTCTAGATACAATTGTGAAATATTGGATCTTTTATTATTTAAATCGTGTATCTCCTTCGCTTGTAGTCATTTATCATTCAATCAACGAATAAAGAACTCATTTGATCTCTTGATATCAATCAAATAAGAATGTTTCTTCGTGTTTAAAGAATAAAGAAAGTATTTTCAATCTTACTTAATTCTTTATTTATACTTATACCTGTTCAAGGTATTCGTTCCATATT